ATAAATAGAATTGAAGCTCTAGACAAAGGGTCTCTTTCTCTAGATATACTCGAAAAAAGGATTAGATTGTGTAATAACGGAACTAAAAAAGAATACTTTCAAAAAATATATGATCCTTTAGTGAATGGGCCACAACGTGGAAAAATCAATAAATTGTTTTCACCTTTAATCCTAAAAAAAACTTCGACAGCAACTTTAATAGAACCAAATAAGATCCATGCTATCTTTCTTACTGATACTGATTACCGAGAATTTGAACAGAAAATAGATATATTTGATAAAAAACCATCATCTATAAAAATGAGTTATTTCTTTACGTTAATCAATGAACTTGCTAGAGATTCAAAATCGAATTTTCATTTTAAAATACTCTATTTCTTTTCAGAACAAGGACGAATGGATTCAGAAAATGAAACAAAATTTTTGAAATTTTATTTCAACGCAATTATAACTGAGCCTAATGATCAAAAAAAAAAAAAATCTATTGGAATAAAAGAAATCAGTAAAAAAGTTCCTCGATGGTCGTACAAATTAATCAATCAATTAGAACAACATGAAATAGAAAGTGAAGAAAAAATACCATTAGATCATCAGATTCGTTCAAGAAAAGCCAGACGTATAGTGATTTTTTCTAATAAACGTCAAAATCCTGATACTAATAATAAGGATATTGATAATAATAAGGATATTTATAATCCTAATCAAATAGACGAAGCGGCTTTGATACGTTATTCGCAACAATCGGATTTTCGTCGAAATATAATCAAAGGTTCTATGCGAGCCCAAAGACGTAAAACAGTTATTTGTGAACTCTTTCAAGCAAATGCGCATTCCTCACTTTTTTTGGACAGAATAGACAAATCACACTTTTTTTATTTTGATATCTCCGGACTGATGAAATTCATTTTTCGAAACTGGATAGGAAAGGAAACAGAATTCAAAATTTCAGATTATCCAGAAGAAGAGAGAAAAGAAGGGGAGAAAAAAAGGGAGAAGGACAAAAAAGAAGAGAACAAAAGAAAGGAGAAGGCACGAATAGAAATAGCAGAAGCCTGGGATACCATTCCGTTTGCTCAAGTAATAAGAGGTTCCATGTTAATAATTCAAGCGACTCTTAGAAAATATATTCTATTACTTTCATTGATAATAGCTAAAAATATTTGCCGTATGCTATTATTGCAAATTCCCGAGTGGTCTGAAGATTTTAGGGAATGGAATAGAGAAATACATATAAAATGTACCTATGATGGTGTTCTATTATCAGAAACAGAATTTCCGAAAAATTGGTTAACCGAGGGCATTCAGATAAAGATCCTATTTCCTTTCCGTCTGAAACCTTGGCACAGATCTAAGCCACGGTCTTCTCAGATGGATCGAATGAAAAAGAAAGTGCCAAAAGATGATTTTAGTTTTTTAACAGTTTTGGGAATGGAAGCTGAACTTCCTTTTGGTTCTCCCCAAAAACAGTCTTCCTTTTTTGAACCCATTTTTAAGAAACTCGAAAAAAAAATTGGAAAATTGAAAAAGAAGTATTTTCTAGTTCTAAAAGTTTTAAAAGAAAGAACAAAATTATTTCTAAATATCTCAAAAGAAAAATGGATTATCAAAGGAATTCTATTTTTAAAAAGAATAATAAAAGAACTCTCAAAAATAAATCTAATTCTATTTTTTAGATTGAGAGAAGTATATAAATCAAGCGAAACTAAAAAAGAAAAAGATTCTATAATCCCCAATCAGATAATTCATGAATCCTTTAGTCAAATTAGATCTACAAATTGGACAAATTATTTACTGACAGAAAAAAAAATGAAGGATCTGACTGATAGAACAAGCACAATCAGAAATCAAATAGAAAGAATTACAAAAGAGAAAAACAAAGTGACTCCAGGAATAAACATTAGTCCTAATAAACCAAGTTATAATGCTAAAAGATTCGAATCACCAAAAAATATTTGGCAAATATTAAAAAGAAGAAACGCTCGATTAATCCGTAAATTACATTATTTTATAAAAATTTTCATTGAAAGGATATACAGAGATATCCTTCTATCTATCATTAATATTTCCAGAATTAATATACAACTTGTTCTTGAATCAACAAAAAAAATTATTGATAATTCCATTTACAATAATAAAACAAATCAAGAAATAATTAATAAAAAAAAAAAAAATAAAAATACAATTTACTTTATTTCGACCATAAAAAAGTCACTTTATAATATTAGTAATAAGAATTCACAGAATTTTTGTGACTTATCCTCCTTATCACAAGCATATGTATTTTTCAAATTATCACAAACCCAAGTTCTTAACTTGTATAAGTTAAGATCTATTCTTCAATATCACGGAACATCTTTTTTTCTTAAGACTTCAATAAAAGATTATTTTGGAACACAAGGAATAATTCATTCTGAATTAAAACATAAGAAACTTTGGAATTCTGGAATAAATCAATGGAAAACCTGGTTAAGAGGTCATTATCAATACAATTTATCTCAGA